AACCGGAACGGAATTTATAAAAAAGTCCTAGAAAAAGAATTCTACCATTTAGGCTTACCCTGCTTTGGGATTTTTTTAGAATATCAAATATCAAAACTGATTCAGTTTCTTATATTATAATGTATAACGGTATTGAAATTATAATTTACTTGAATATAATATTGAATACCAGAAAACTATATGAATGTTGTATTAACACGCGCGGATATACCTAATCTATATTTCCGTCTTCTCGATTCTTTTATTGCCCTCCTGTCCTGTCGTCAATTGACAGTATGACTTAGGGCGCAATATAATTTAAGTGGTCAAATACTATTTTGGTAAAGCACCTTGAATCCACTGGATAGTAAAGGATCTTGGATCCAACGCAGAACCCTTTGGGAATAAGAGATATAAAGACGAGAAAGACCAATGAAATCAAGTTTCAAGGTTGTAATTTAATGGTAAAGTTTGATTTGATTACCATTAACCTCTAGAATAGTTAACGAGTTTTTCGGTTTGATTCATCTCCAAAAGGTGGCTCTCGGCCTGAGTTATATTAAGGTAAGGTGGCCAAAGGCCCCTATGGTCCAGTGGTTACGACCTCTCTCTTTCACGGAGAAAACGAGGGTTCAAGTCCCTCTAGGGGTATACCAATACTCAAGACTATAGGAGTGGGATTTTCTATCAAGTGATCCATCTTTGTCAAGTCCTTCTAATAGTCCACTCAGTGGGACTTTGTATTTTATATCAAGTGATATGTATTTGTCAAATCTGCCTGGGAGACGAAAGGAAGTTGATTATGGAACGTCTAAAATAAATTAGGCGTTGGGTCGATGCCCGAGTGGTTAATGGGGACGGACTGTAAATTCGTTGACAATATGTCTACGCTGGTTCAAATCCAGCTCGGCCCAACAATTTGTCAATCTACTATCAGATGTTAGAACCCTCTTGTTCTTAAAAAATACCTGATACGAGATAATAAAAAAGAATCCAAAATTTCTGCTAGATCTCTTCTTATTTCCCTGGGATTGTAGTTCAATAGGCAAGAGCACCGCCCTGTCAAGGCGGACGTTGCGGGTTCGAGCCCCGTCAGTCCCGACGGATCCAATAAGTACATCAATTCGCCTCTCCATTTTCTGTGAAAGAAGGGACAGAGAGCATAATTGAATTCCGAAGGGGTTTCCCTTCTTTTTTTCAGGATTCTGTCGAAGAAAGAACAAACCCTAAACTAAAAAAAATTAAAATAGTGAAGTTGATAGAATATTCTATCTTTTCTCCCGCGACTCATCTTTCTCATACTTAACTCATCTTTCTCATACTTATTTGTCTTCCAAAGAAATTTAGATCATTAAAATTTAGAACCTAATTCCTCTCTTTTTCCACTTCGCTTGTATTGTTTGTTGGGTTTTTGTAGTTCGGGCGGGTGGTTAGATTTCGTTTGATGGTTCTATAAGGAAGACCTAAGGAAGATAGGTTATAGAAAAAAAAAGAAAAGAAGGATAAATAAAGAAAAGGGGTTTTTGATTGGTCCGGGAATCCCATTTTGGATTCGGTATGGATAAAAGATGTTCGTATGTTATACTATTCAATTCTAGACGACGAATTAATTTAATAGCTCAGATATTTTTATTCATGATATTGATCCGATTCAAGATCATCGATAGGTAATGCATTCATTGAATTGACAGGTGAAAGATTTATCATCTCTATGGGATTAAATCCCGAGTTATTGTGAAAAAAAAAAAAAAACGATGAGATTATGGAAGTAAATATTCTTGCATTTATTGCTACTGCACTGTTCATTTTAATTCCTACTGCTTTTCTACTTATAATTTACGTAAAAACAGCCAGTCAAAACAATTAATTACTTTAAATGAAACTTGACTTCTGAATTCTTATCAATAGTTGAAGAAATCAAACGAAAAGTATTCTATTTTTATTTTGCGCCTTAAATGAAATAAAGGGGCTATAATCGGCGGGATTCTATGAGATCCGAGAGTATGGTAAGTAAGAAATCAATTTCTTACTTATCATACTCTCTATTAGTGTTATAATTAGTGTTATAGTAGTGTATAAAATTGTTTCTAATAAAGTTGTTATACGATATTAGCTTCTATCTTCAATATATGTAGTTATTAATCCATATATGGAATTTACGTAGGACCCAATTCTATTTCTTTGATACATCTATTTATTCCGATGAATCTGAAAGAATTGTTTTGTTTTACTGTTATAGAATACATTTATCCACTATAATCCAATAGAATTTGGAAACGAAGATATTTTGATTTGAAAATTATTTCAATTCAAATAAAAAATGCGTTGCAGAACGATTTATAAAACAATTGATACCGTTTCATTCCTCAACTAAATTAGGAGTGCTTCTAAAGTCCACTTCTTCCCCATACTACGAGTGAAAGGGAAAATGTAAAGACTACCATTAAAGCAGCCCAAGCGAGACTTACTATATCCATGTGAATTATGTCCCTTATCTCTATGATAGAATTATTCCATTATTGCTCACTAATAATAGTAGAATGAATGGTCCAGAGTCAAAAAGGGATTCTGGCCGAACACTATTGATGAACCAATCAAAGAAATCCATTTCAAAAAATTCTATATGATTTATAATCGGGAAAGACTAAACACAAGTAAAAAACTACAAAGGAATGTTACTAATGGAACATCTAGTAATAAAAAAAGAGGGCACATTCCTTTTTTTCTTGCCCTTCAAAGTAAAAATAGATAAATTGCTATCTATTACAAACTTTTTCCTATTTGATCTAATCCGTACCCTTTCCCGATTGTCTCTCTGAAGGAGTTGGGAGATAGTATATTATACTTTTGACGAGGGGTTAAAAAAAATCTTTTTTTTTTTTTTTTTCACGTTTTTTTCTATAAATTATCCATCTCAATCTAATAGTGATTGAACTAATAGTGATTGAATGCCTGAACACTCAGAGATTCTCGCGAGTCTATCTATGTAGATTACAGTATAGAAATAGAAAGAACTTCCCCCAACCAGTAGTTAAATTATCTCCAATCAAGACCCAATAAGTAGACATTACATTAGTAGTAGAAAGGAATCGGGAAGTCTTGCTTCGACCATTAAAATAAAATCTTTCTTTTCATTTTGGATTCAAAGATTTCCGATTTCCAATCTTTTACAAAATACCCAGAACGGCTGTTTAGAATCAACCAAGTATTAACAGTCCCCTTATTCTGTTCTAGCTGGGTAAAATTAGGTTGAGTTATATCAGCAGAACAGAATAAGAGATTCCGATTCGTTTGCTGATGAGGCGGCACCCGGATTTGAACTGGGGAAAAAGGATTTGCAGTCCCCCGCCTTACCACTCGGCCATGCCGCCAAAACGATACACAATAGGAGAAATTTTGACCTTTTTGTTGGATTACTCAATTTTAGTTTATTGTACTTGCATCCCCTTTTGAATCCCTTTTCTAACTAAACTTATCAAAATTAGAAAAGAAACCCCTTTTCCCCTTTTGATTGTCCCTTCGATTGATTGTATAGTATCTCAAAACACACAATGCCAAAAAGTTTCCCCTCACTTTTCTATTGAAAAATAAAATGTATATTTTCACTCAAAAAAAAACCAAAATTTATGACAAACGGGATATTCGTTGACTGAGAATTCGTCAATGATTCTTGGATTTGAATCTACAATTTGGTCAAATTTGGTTTGTCAAACGACATAAGAAAATACAAATTGATACATACTTGATTTATCCTTTTCTTGATTTATTCTTTTGAATCAAAAATCCTTCTCAATTTCCATTATAACAAAAATGATAAGTATATGTAAACCCCAGAACGGAAATTGTTACACGGATACTAAATTGGCTATTTAGAGTATGTTGCCTATAAATAAAAAAATGAAGGGAATTTTTTGTAACAAAAAAAGGCCCGGCTGGGTATTGACCGGGCCAGGCCAAAAAGGCACTTTGAATAAAAAAAAATCAAGAAGGTCTTCTTTTTTTATCTTTCTATTTTGATCTTTCGAGCATCTAAATGGAATTGCTAATTCTATAATAACGATAAAGAATGTGAAAGAAATACTTAATTTAATCCTTACTTGATGTGTAATGTAACATAGTAATTATCTTTTTCAATTGGGAGAGATGGCTGAGTGGACGAAAGCTGCGGATTGCTAATCCGTTGTACGAGTTATTCGTACCGAGGGTTCGAATCCCTCTCTTTCCGTTGATGACTTTCTATTTTTTTTCTAGTTAAGTGTGTGGAATAGCTAAAAGAAAATAAAAATATGAAGAAAATTGTAAAATAAAGCAAGAAAAAATTTATTCTTCACGTCCAGGATTACGTCCTGGATCATTGGATAGGAATCCAAAGATGAAGAGAGAAACAAAGAATATTACTACTGTGTAAACGAAAAGTTTGAGAGTAAGCATTACACAACCTCCAAGATCATTTTTTGAAAAAGAAAAACGAGAGAAAAGAAAAGATAATAGATCCTCCATTTTTATATCACATATCTTATTTTGACACCAAGAAATGAATTCTAAAATAGAAAAGAATGTTCAGAAATTCAAATGAAGTTGTGAAGTTGAAATTTTTAAAAAGAGTCTTTTATTACCAGAAACTATTTTCATACCCCCAATTAGATGTTGTAAGCAACCCTAAGCTAATAAGGTATTTCGCCGGAAAGGAAAAAGGATTAAAATCGGGAAATGGGGCGAGCCGGATTTCTCACGGCTATTCGATCAATTAAATGTTTGAATTGAAGGTTCATACTGTCAGACTTATTTGATCTTATAAAATGTTATCATTTTTCTCGAATAAATCATGAATTCTATAAGATACTATTAAAGATCTTATCGAAAACTTACAGCAGCTTGCCAAACAAAGGCTAAAAGAAAAAAGAACAGTGGTATAACTGGCATAACATCTACAATTGGATTCAAAAAAGCATAGGCTTCGGGCAATTTGGCGAAGAAAAGACTACTCGGATAAAGGGCAGAATTAAGACAGATCAAACTAAAGATATTAAGCATAACATATATTTTTTTCGTCGAGATAATTGCATTTTGATTGAGTTATTGGTATAAGGAAAAATGAAGAAAGTAAGGTAGACAAAAAAATCCTTCTTTTTCCACTCAATCAAAAATCCTCCAATTCTCAAAGGAGACTAGAAGAAATCATACTTTCATACAATATCTTAATTGAATTATATGTAATGATCAATAAATTAAGTTGAATTCTAGATATACACATGTCAAAATCCTAGCAACGAATCTATAATAAATTCTATAAAGAAGAAAGATTTTCTATAGATAGTTGGACTGGAATTGACGAACACTTAATACCAATATTATTCTTTATTAGTATTAGTGTTCAATAAAAAAAGAAATGGGGCGTAGCCAAGCGGTAAGGCAACGGGTTTTGGTCCCGCTATTCGGAGGTTCGAATCCTTCCGTCCCAGAGCATATCCCCTGTACCCGAATACTTCTTTTTTGTTCAACAAGTTTCTGTTTCACGGTCTAATATTGGAATAGAATAGTATTCCTCTTTCTTTTTTTTTTTTTTTTTTTTTTTTCTTTTCGGAATCATATCTGAATTTTTCACAAACTGAACTAAATCGAGTTCAAATGACATGCAAAAGTAACTAAACCCTTTTGATAAAGATAAGATAAGATGAGATGTAGAAAGATTACTTAACCTCAGGTTCAAATATGAAAATACATAGAAAAGAGGAAGTGCTTAGCCTATAGATATGTATTGTTATCAGGTATGTATTGTTATCTTATTTCAGTGACAAAAAGTCTTTCTATTTTTGTGAAAAAGAGTTTTCATACTTACTAAAAAAATGAAATATTTAACATTTAACAATTCTATTTATTTTCATTGTTCGATCTATTTAGATTATTTGCTTTACATCATTGAGAAGTCGATTCGAAAAGAAAAAGGAAATGATCTTTATAATGATAATCAAATGGAGTCTTTACTGTAAAACTTGACTCAAATAATGATATAGAAGTAAGAAACTTTTTCAAGTATAAAGATTTGTAATGATTCTTTATGGATTGAATCTTTGGGAAGTTTTGGGAAGTTGGAATTAGTAAGTCTATCTTATTGAGTCACTTCAAAAGGCAGAGTCAAATAGAATTTATTTTTTTAGAATTTCTTTATTCGTGTGATTTCTGTTAGTTATGTTATTTCTCTATTTAGATTTCTGGATATTTCTGTTAGACATTTTTTGAGATAGAGATTTATATCAAAATGTTCCATTCATACAAAAAAGCCGGGGTCTTGCTAATATTTATTCATAAAACTATGAATTATCTATGTAGCTGTAACTAAGAAAAAAGAGAAATAACTATGTCTCTGTACCGACTGAACCAATGACTATTCATGATTCCATAATTGAATCAATTCCATACTGGTTCGAAATTAGAGGAATGTTATGGTAAAACTTCGTTTAAAACGATGTGGTAGAAAGCAACGTGCGACTTGAAGGACACGATCCGTTGTGGATTCTTATTCTTACATCCACCATTTTTTATAGGAATGAAGGTGCTCTTGGCTCGACGTCGTTTTTCTATTCTACTAGAACCCTTCTTTTTTTATTGGGTTGTAATTGTAATGTAAATAGTTTGCGATGGAGCTCGAGTAGAAAGTATTGATTAATTTCTCAGGGGCAACGATCTAGGGTTAATGCCAATCAATAAATTGGAACAACTTCGTAAGTATATCTTCGATATAGAAATCGAAAGGATCCGATTCGAGCAAATTTGAAATTCCAAAAATTTTGTTGGAACGGCTAAAACTTTTCGATTCACGGTGTATCGCGCACGAATAAACCATCGGTATTATTCTTTGATAGAAAGAAATCACAAAAAGGGGTATGTTGCTACCATTTTGAAAGGATTAAGAAGCACCGAAGTAATGTCTAAACCCAATGATTTAAAACCAAGATAAAGGATCTCAGAACAAGGAAACGCCACTTCAACTGTCTCACGGATCCAAATACAGAATCCAAATCTATTTTAAACGAGACGAAAAAGGGGGGGTTAAAGACCACTCAAAAAAAAAATATTAATATCTTTAAGATATTTTAAAGATATTTTAGAATTCTTGAACTTGAGTTATGAGTACAAATGCTTTTTTTTCAGGAAGAAAGCTAAAAAAAAAATGACTATGAGTTAAATTATAGACTAATATATTTTATGGAGTCCTTTCCTATTTATTCTAATTTTATCCATAGACAAAACTTCTAATCATTTGTTCTCGAGCCGTACGAGGAGAAAGCTTCTTATACGGTTCTAGGGGGGGGGGGATTTCTTTTTCATCTACATCTATCCCGATGAGCCGTCTATCGAATCGTTGCAATTGATGTTCGATCCCGAAGAGAAGGAAGAGATCTTCGGAAAGTGGGTTTTTATGATCCTATCAAGAATCAAACTTATTTAAACGTTCCCGCTATTCTCTATTTCCTTGAAAAAGGCGCTCAGCCTACAGGAACTGTTCAGGATATTTTGAAAAAGGCAGAGGTTTTTAAGGAACTTTGCTCTAATCAAATGAAATTCAATTAAAATAAGGAAATAAAAACTAAGGATAGGATAGTGATTTCTATATCATTTTGGATATCTTTTCTATACTATGTTTTTTTATTTCCTTATTTTTTTTCTTTCTCTACTTATTTTCTTGCTATCTTCGTATCTATTTATCATTGCTTTTATAGAATCTTTTTCTAAGTAAACCTTATTTGATGGATCCTTACAAAATAGAAAATTCTGACATTACCTGCAGTTTTCATTCGAACTCTAATACCAAGTAAGAAATAAGGAATCGAAGTTGGTTATTCGACTTATTATATATGGATTCAATACACTATTGATTGCATAAATCCTTTTTCTACTTTATCTTTATTTATTCTCCACCTAAACTAAAAATTTTAGTATATATGCATATTCAGTGCCAATCCAACAAAAGTCTTTTTTTTTACTTTTTTTCAATTTTAGTTCTTGTACTTTTTCCATCGTATTCTTTTATTAAACTTTATATTGACAATATTGTATCGAACAAATATAATTCATCGTGATAAGCAGCTCTATTTATTTCTGTCCCATAGGTTTTAGGTTTGATTTTTTACCTGTTGATTCAAATGATGGGTTCGTTGGATTAGCTTTGCTACTCGGATTTTTGGTTGAAAAAGTGGATAACCTAGAAATAGGGGATAGTCCAGCATTTTTTACATTTCTTTCTTTTGATTTATTTCTTTTTTTCGGGAAATTTTTTCGTGGATTACGTAGATTTATGGTTTGATTTAATGATTTTTTTATTCTGTTTATTCTGATTGTATCTACATATCCTTTTTCTATGTGGGTTGCTAACTCAACGGTAGAGTACTCGGCTTTTAAGTGCGGCTAGGATCTTTTACACATTTAGATGAAGCGAAGGATTCGTCCATACCATCGGTAAAGTTTGGAAGACCACGACTGATCCTCAAAGGGAATGGATGGAAAAAATAGCATGTCGTATCAATTAAGAGTTCTGAGAATATTTTATTCTTTCCGGCTCAAGACAAAGCCTTCGTTTAAATTATTCAAAGGGGCAAATAGAAGTCAATTTTTAGTTGGGTCGAATTAATAAATGGATAGGGCCCCGTGGCTTCAATTCATTTCATTTTGATTATAGGGAAAGAAAAAGCAACGAGCTTCCGTTCTTAATTTGAATGATTACCCGATCTAATTAGACGTTAAAAAAAGATTAGTGCCCAATACGGGAAGGCTTTCTCCCAGGAATGTATTCTTGATTTTTTAATGAATCCTAAATATTACCATCTTCCATTCCATAATGGAGAAGTATGTGTATAAGAAACAGTATATTGATAAAAAAATTTCCAAAATCAAAAGAGCGATTGGGTTGAAAAAAGTAAAGGATTTCTAATCATCTTGTTATCCTATAATGAAAACAAAGGAAAAAGATAGGATAGAGAATCTGTTGAGAAGTTTATCTGTATCCGAGGTATCTATTCGGTTTGTACTATAATACCTTGTTTTGACTGTATCGCACTATGTATCATTTATAACCCCCAAAATCCTCTACCCTTATTTTAAATCAAATTTCAAATGGATAAATTCCAAAGCTATTTAGGGTTAGATAGATCTCACTACTTCTTATATCCCCTTATCTTTCAGGAGTATATTTATGTACTTGCTCATGATCATGGTTTAAATGGATCCATTTTGTTGGAAAATGCAGGTTATGACAATAAATCCAGTTTACTAATTGTGAAACGTTTAATTATTCGAATGTATCAACAGAATCATTTTATTCTTTATGTTAATGATTCTAAACAGATTCCATTTTTGGGGCACAACAAGAGTTTTTATTCGCAAGTAATGTCAGAGGTTTCTTCAACCATTATGGAAATTCCATTGTCTCTGCGATTAATATCTTCCCTAGAAAGGAAAGGGGTAGTGAAATCCGATAATTTACGATCAATTCATTCACTATTTTCTTTTTTAGAGGACAACTTTTCACATTTAAATTATGTATTAGATATACTAATACCTTACCCAGCTCATCTGGAAATCTTGGTTCAGGCTCTTCGCTATTGGATAAAAGATGCTTCCTCTTTGCATTTATTAAGACTCTTTCTCCACGAGTGTCATAATTGGGATAGTATTATTACTTCAAATTCAAAGAAAGCCAGTTTTTCTTTTTCAAAAAGAAATCACAGACTATTCTTCTTCCTATATACTTCTTATGTATGTGAATATGAATCTGGCTTCCTCTTTCTCCGTAACCAATCTTCTCACTTACGATCAACATCTTCTGGAGCCCTTATTGAACGAATCTATTTCTATGGAAAAATAGAGCATCTTGCAGAAGTCTTTTCCAGGGCTTTTCAAGCTAATTTATGGTTGTTTAAAGATTCTTTCATGCATTATGTTAGGTATCAAGGAAAATCAATTCTTGCTTCAAAAGGGACGTTTCTTTTGATGACTAAATGGAAATATTACTTTGTCAATTTCT